AACCATACGGATCGACCTAGCAATAATAGAATATATATTCTGTTTACTGAATCGCATAAAATTTTAGCCAACTCGATATATCTATTTCATACGTATGAACGGAGACGAGACGGAGGAATGAAGAGCATTTTCGACGCGAGTTCGAATTTGCGACAGGTACAAATATAAATAATTTGAGAAAATATTCCCGGAAAAAAAATTATGTCACTTACACATATGGAGTCTTGTATAGAATATCAAAATTGATCCAATTTCTACCTATTACTATGATATTATTATCCGATGGGATACCAAAAAAATAAATGGTTGAGATTCAACCTCCTCTCTATAAATGAGATCTATAAACGAGATAAAGACAGAATAATCAGAAGTAGTATAGAGTTTCCTTTTTTTTTACACACTAAATTTCATGTTCAAAAAAGAATTCGCGGATTCTTTTTGGTAGTGGGTGGAATTTATAGAATACGATTGAATTGCGTAATATAAATATACTAAGAATAGTATTGTATTTATTAAGTACATGCCGATACGGCTATCTATCCACATATCACACCTTTTCTTGTAATTTCATTTAGGGGGGGCAACATGGGTCACACTCCATCAAAATTCGTATTTTCTATTCAATATATTCAATGAAAAATTGAAACACGATGATTCTCTATAGGGATATGTACATTAAGAGAGAGGCCCGGCTCGGTATCCGGGTAACAATTTCTGTTCTGGGGTTTACATATACACATATATGTTGTTATAATTGATAATTGAAATTGAAAAGGATTGATTATTGAAAAAAATGTGATTAGTCATCAATCAATTTTATTTTCTTTTGCCATTCAAGGAAACAAAATTTCAGTGGAGATAAAAATTGAGGAACCGTTCACTAATTCAAAGTAAATTGTTAATGGTTCCAATTTGCCCTGAATTTTTCAGTCTGTCGTCGGAAATCCATTTTTTCTACTCTCAATAGAAAAGAGAAGGGAAATTTTTAAGTGATGTATATTTTGAGATACAATCAATCGAAGAGAATAATATAAACTAGATCCAATAAAAAATCAAAAATAGGAATAAAAAAAGGATAAGTACAACGGGATTCAAGATAAAAAAAAAAAAGCAAAAAAGGGTTAGTAATAGAATATGGATAATATTTTTAGCCATTTTGGATCCAATTTGGCGGCATGGCCAAGTGGTAAGGCGGGGGACTGCAAATCCTTTATCCCCAGTTCAAATCCGGGTGTCGCCTGATCAACAAAAGATTTTTTATTTCTTATCCTGCCGATCTAATTCGATGAATTCTTGCGGAGCAAGAAGCAGAGGCAAAGGACTAAGCGGGCGTGTCAATACTAAATTTTTATAACCCATAGCATAGGTTTTAGAAAAGACTGTCATTTTTTTCTCAAAATCTGGGTAATGAAACAACTCTCACTTATTAATTTAATGATTGGTTCGGGTCATTTATTTTATTTTTCAATTGAATCAAATAAATGGTGAGAGTCAATTCGGGAATTCAGAACTAAGGTCAGAAATCTCGGTATACAAAGGTTCCTAAGAGGCACTCCGTTTTTGCTACTAGAATTGAAGAAGAGATTATACGAAAGACTATCATATCAAAATCTCTTACTCTTAAACTACTACCCTTATTAAAGTAGTGTCTCGCGACTCTATCGGGTATTAAATTAGATCGGATACGATGATAGGAAATCAATTTAGGAGTTGTGGAAAGGCCCGAGGATATTTTGTATCCAGACTCACGAGAGGCTATGAGTGCTCAGACATGCAATCAGAATGGTTGGTCTACTCTTATAGAGTAAAGGTCAAAGTTGAAAAAAAAAGAATCTATGTAGTAATAGTGGCGGTGGGTTTTCCCGATTCTTTCACAGAAAGAAAGACAGTAAGCTTAGATCAAATAGGAAATAGAGGTATCTGATAGATAGTTATCTATCTTGATGGTATATTTATTTTTATGTTTTTGCTTAGTAAAGAAAGGTATTAAAACAAACAAAACAATAGGTCTTACTATTCTTACATGCTCCATTAGAAGCATTCCTTTGATATTTCCAAAGAAAGGGCGGGTGTATCATCGTATTTGTACTTAATGCTTCCTGATTCTACCGGAAATCAAAAAATATTGAAACTTGTTACGAGTGTATTCATTGAATTGGTTTGGTTCATCAATAGTCTTAAGTCAAAATCCTATTTTGACTCTGTGCCATTGATTCCACTATGATTATTAATCAATAATAGAATAATTCCTTCATAGAAATAGGGGACATAATTCACATGGATATAGTAAGTCTTGCTTGGGCTGCTTTAATGGTAGTCTTTACATTTTCCCTTTCACTTGTAGTATGGGGAAGGAGTGGACTCTAGGGCTGGGGCACTACTAATACTAATTGAGTAATCGATTGAGCAATCGAACTGGATCAATTCTTTATTGATCGTTTTGCGAAGCCTTAAAAAAAAATGTCTTCAAAATTGTACTGGAATACAGTAATGAATGATT